CACAATAGAGAAGACTGTGATTCTTTCTTTTTGTAACCCCCATACATCTTGCATGCATATACTCTCATATCTAGTATCATAAAATGAAAGATTATGTATGTCCAATTCTCAATTGATCCCTCGTTACTGCGAAGTAATCGGTAGGGATGACAGGATTTGAACCCGTGACATTTTGTACCCAAAACAAACGCGCTACCAAGCTGCGCTACATCCCTTTCAATTGGTCTACAGTGTCATTGTAAAGAATCCCTGTCTTGTTTTCCATATCGTTATTTCTTCCATTAATATACACAACTTATCTTGTCTTCTTTTTTGTTTTGGTCTCATATCATATAACATATAATAATAATAAAAGACTTATATACATATGAAATCCACCGTAAAAAAAAAATGAATAGTTTTCGGGAATGCTCAGGAAGAAAGGGACGTATTTTTCTCTTTTAATTTTAAGAAATGAAACAAAATCTTATCCGCCGAATCATTGTACATTTCAATTTGAATTAGGGATTCCGCGTACAAATACAAGTAGTCCTTAACTACATATGCATCTGATCATATATGTATTACCATTATGTATTACAATAAAGAAGGAGGATTTTCAATGCGAGATCTAAAAACATATCTCTCCGTGGCACCGGTACTAAGTGCTCTATGGTTCGGGTCTTTAGCAGGTCTATTGATAGAGATCAATCGTTTCTTCCCGGATGCGTTGACATTCCCTTTTTTTTCATTCTAGTTATTGACATGGGAAGGGTTGAAGAAGATTAGAGATACAATCAAATATCTGTGACTAATTCCTCTCCCCCTCTTTTTAGAAAGGGAGGAAAGAAAAAGAATAAAAGTGGATTCAACCTCAGTGAAACTCGGGTTCAGGTTCAGGCTCTAAGTAAATTAATAATAGAGTGAGAACGAAAATGGAAATGTGGGTCTAGGGTAACAGTATCATACAAGATACTTAAATAAAATACTGTATTGCAATTCTAAATATAGTTAGAAATCATTGTATTACTTATTATTTTTATTTACTATTCATTGCAACGAAATCTTTCATAATTAATTTTAATTGGATTTCGAGTTAGCAACTTCTTTTTTTTCGTTCCTTTCTTCTTCGCTTCGGATCGAAAAAATAGAAGAGTTGAGTGAATCAAAAACCCAAAGGAGGTTCATGGCCAAGAGTAAAGATGTCCGAGTAACGGTTATTTTGGAATGTACCAGTTGTGTCCGAAACGGTGTTAATAAAGAATCAACGGGCATTTCCAGATATATTACTCAAAAGAATCGACACAATACACCTAGTCGATTGGAATTGAGAAAATTCTGTCCCTATTGTTACAAACATACGATTCATGGGGAGATAAAGAAATAGATCGAACCGAGTGCCTGTGTGTCACCCTTCCAAGGAACAGGAAAAATGACATATTATATATAACCTATATTTAAATAGAAACAAATCTATATATAAACAAACCAAATCCTATTTCTTAATTCTAATTCATTTGTGATTGTGATTTGACCGAAATAGGATTTTCGGGATAAGGAATAAACAAACCATGGATAAATCCAAGCGACTTTTTCTTAAATCCAAGCGATCTTTTCGTAGGCGTTTGCCCCCGATCCAATCGGGGGATCGAATTGATTATAGAAACATGAGTTTAATTAGTCGATTTATTAGTGAACAAGGAAAAATATTATCTAGACGAGTGAATAGATTGACCTTAAAACAACAACGATTAATTACTATTGCTATAAAACAAGCTCGTATTTTATCTTTGTTACCTTTTCTTAATAACGAGAAACAATTTGAAAGAACCGAGTCGACCGCTAGAACTACTGGGCTTAGAACCAGAAATAAATAGGCTTACTCTTCAATTGAATCAAAATTCCAATCTGAACTCAAACGCCGATTGATGTTTTGTTCGAAAAATCGGAGAATACGGATTTGATTGTCGTGTCGTAAGACAAAAAAAAAGAATCGGGGAAGAAGAAGAAATCTTTTTTTTTATTGAACGCATTCGCTCATTTTGACGACTTTATCACTTTCTCATATTATCATATTTTATTATACTAATTTCTACTCTACCTTCCCGGAGTTCATTCTCCGGGGAACTCCATTTAAATTATTCCGGTGGATTTCTTCCAATCCCTTTATTTTATGATCTCATTGGAAATCATATAAAGACAATTCTTATTTGATATAGCTATTTGTGCAAGTATTTTACGATTAAGAAGCAATTGCCTCTTGTACAGATCGTGTATTAATCTACTATAACTATAGGATACCCTATTCTCGCGAATTACTGCATTTATCCGAGTGATCCACAAACGACGAAAATCTCTCTTTTGCCTATCTCTATCCCGATGAGCCGAAACCAAAGCTCTTATTTTCTGTTGAGTAATAGTTCGAGTAAGTCTCGAATGAGCACCCCGAAAGCTTGATGCAAATAAACGAATTTTTGTTCTACGTCTCCGAGCTATATATCCTCGTCTAATTCTGGTCATT